GTTAATGTAGCTTAAATACAAAGCAAGGCACTGAAAATGCCTAGATGAGTATATTAACTCCATAAACACATAGGTTTGGTCCCAGCCTTTCTGTTAACTTTTAGTAAACGTACACATGCAAGTATCCACGTTCCAGTGAGAATGCCCTTCAGGTCAACAAGACCAAAAGGAGCGGGTATCAAGCACACACTCGTAGCTCATGACACCTTGCTTAACCACACCCCCACGGGAGACAGCAGTGACAAAAATTAAGCCATAAACGAAAGTTTGACTAAGTTATACTAATTAGGGTTGGTAAATCTCGTGCCAGCCACCGCGGTCATACGATTAACCCAAGCTAACAGAAGCACGGCGTAAAATGTGTTTAAGCGCCACACTAAATAGAGTTAAATTAAAATTAAGCCGTAAAAAGCCCTAATTTTAATAAAAATAAACGACGAAGGTGACTCTAAAATAACTGACACACTATAGCTAAGATCCAAACTGGGATTAGATACCCCACTATGCTTAGCCCTAAACACAAATAATTACATAAACAAAATTATTCGCCAGAGCACTACCGGCAATAGCCTAAAACTCAAAGGACTTGGCGGTGCTTTATACCCCTCTAGAGGAGCCTGTTCTATAATCGATAAACCCCGATAAACCTCACCAATCCTTGCTAATACAGTCTATATACCGCCATCTTCAGCAAACCCTAAAAAGGAATAAAAGTAAGCACAATCATAAGACATAAAAACGTTAGGTCAAGGTGTAACCTATGGAATGGAAAGAAATGGGCTACATTTTCTATCTTAAGAAAACCCAATACGAAAGTTGCTATGAAACTAGCAACCAAAGGAGGATTTAGTAGTAAACTAAGAATAGAGTGCTTAGTTGAATCAGGCCATGAAGCACGCACACACCGCCCGTCACCCTCCTCGAGTGACTAAAACACACTTAAACATATTTTAACACACTAACCACACGAGAGGAGACAAGTCGTAACAAGGTAAGCATACTGGAAAGTGTGCTTGGATAAACCAAGACATAGCTTAAACAAAGCATCTAGTTTACACCTAGAAGATTCCATACACTATGAATGTCTTGAACTATTCCTAGCCCAAGTTTTTACCATAAACCTAATAATTAAAACAAAATAAATTAAAACATTCACCCCCGGATTAAAGTATAGGAGATAGAAATTCTAAAAATGGCGCGATAGAGAAAGTACCGCAAGGGAATGATGAAAGAAAAATTATCAAAGTACAAAAAAGCAAAGATTACCCCTTGTACCTTTTGCATAATGAATTAACTAGTAAAAACTTAACAAAATGAATTTTAGCTAAGTAACCCGAAACCAGACGAGCTACTTATGAACAGTTAATTAAGAACCAACTCATCTATGTAGCAAAATAGTGAGAAGATTTATAAGTAGAGGTGAAACGCCTAACGAGCCTGGTGATAGCTGGTTGTCCAGAAAATGAATATCAGTTCAGCCTTAAAGATACCAAAAATACAAACAAATTCACTGTATCTTTAAAAGTTAGTCTAAAAAGGTACAGCCTTTTAGAAATGGATACAACCTTAACTAGAGAGTAAGATCAAACAAAACCATAGTAGGCCTAAAAGCAGCCATCAATTAAGAAAGCGTTAAAGCTCAACAATCAAACAATATTTAATTCCATCAACAAATTAACCAACTCCTAGACCCACTACTGGACTATTCTATTAAAAAATAGAAGCAATAATGTTAATATGAGTAACGAGAAACAACTTCTCCCCGCATAAGTTTAAGTCAGTGTCTGATAATACCCTGACTATTAACAGTAAATAAAAATAACCCAAAAATAAACAATTTATTCACTATACTGTTAATCCAACACAGGAGTGCACCAAGGAAAGATTAAAAGAAGTAAAAGGAACTCGGCAAACACAAACCCCGCCTGTTTACCAAAAACATCACCTCCAGCATTCCCAGTATTGGAGGCACTGCCTGCCCAGTGACAAACGTTAAACGGCCGCGGTATCCTGACCGTGCAAAGGTAGCATAATCATTTGTTCTTTAAATAAGGACTTGTATGAATGGCCACACGAGGGTTTTACTGTCTCTTACTTCCAATCAGTGAAATTGACCTTCCCGTGAAGAGGCGGGAATAAAAAAATAAGACGAGAAGACCCTATGGAGCTTTAACTAGTTAGCTTAAAGAAAAAAACTTTACCACCAAGGGACAACACTAATCTTAATAAACTAACAGTTTCGGTTGGGGTGACCTCGGAGAATAAAAAATCCTCCGAGCGATTTTAAAAACAAGACACACAAGTCAAATTGAACTATCGCTTATTGATCCAAAATTTGATCAACGGAACAAGTTACCCTAGGGATAACAGCGCAATCCTATTCAAGAGTCCATATCGACAATAGGGTTTACGACCTCGATGTTGGATCAGGACACCCCGATGGTGCAACCGCTATCAAAGGTTCGTTTGTTCAACGATTAAAGTCCTACGTGATCTGAGTTCAGACCGGAGTAATCCAGGTCGGTTTCTATCTATTATGAATTTCTCCCAGTACGAAAGGACAAGAGAAATAAGGCCAACTTCAAAAACGCGCCTTAAATCAATTAATGACTCCGTCTCAATTAACCCTACAAACAAGACCTGCCCTAGAAAAGGGCTTAGTTAAGGTGGCAGAGCCCGGTAATTGCGTAAAACTTAAACCTTTATATTCAGAGATTCAAATCCTCTCCTTAACAAAATGTTTATAATTAATATTCTAATATTAATTATTCCTATCTTACTAGCTGTAGCGTTTCTCACCTTGGTTGAACGAAAAGTTCTAGGCTACATACAATTTCGAAAGGGTCCAAACGTTGTAGGCCCATACGGCCTACTCCAACCAATCGCAGACGCAATCAAACTTTTTATTAAAGAACCACTACGACCTGCAACATCTTCTATCTCAATATTTATTCTCGCACCCATCCTAGCTCTAAGCCTCGCCCTAACCATATGAATCCCCCTACCCATGCCCTACCCCCTTATCAATATGAACTTAGGAGTTTTATTTATATTAGCCATATCAAGTCTAGCTGTATACTCAATTTTATGATCAGGATGGGCTTCCAACTCAAAATACGCTCTTATCGGAGCCCTACGAGCAGTAGCACAAACAATCTCATACGAAGTAACACTAGCCATTATCCTCCTATCAGTACTCCTAATAAATGGATCCTTTACTCTCTCCACACTAATTATTACACAAGAACAAGTATGAATAATTTTCCCAGCATGACCACTAGCAATAATATGATTTATCTCAACACTGGCAGAAACAAACCGAGCACCATTTGACCTTACCGAAGGGGAGTCAGAATTAGTATCAGGCTTTAATGTAGAATATGCAGCAGGACCATTTGCCCTATTCTTTATAGCAGAGTATGCAAATATTATTATAATAAACATCTTCACAACAACCCTATTCCTAGGAGCATTCCACAACCCATATATACCAGAACTCTACACAATCAACTTTACCATCAAATCATTATTACTTACAATTACCTTCCTATGAATTCGAGCATCCTACCCTCGATTTCGCTATGACCAACTAATACACCTACTATGAAAAAGCTTCTTACCCCTAACGCTAGCACTATGCATATGACACGTATCATTACCCATCCTCCTATCAAGCATCCCCCCACAAACATAAGAAATATGTCTGATAAAAGAGTTACTTTGATAGAGTAAATAATAGAGGTTCAAGCCCTCTTATTTCTAGAACTATAGGAATTGAACCTACTCCTAAGAACTCAAAACTCTTCGTGCTCCCAAATACACCAAATTCTAACAGTAAGGTCAGCTAATTAAGCTATCGGGCCCATACCCCGAAAATGTTGGTTTATACCCTTCCCGTACTAATAAATCCAATTATCTTTATTATTATTCTATCAACCGTCCTACTCGGAACTATCATTGTTATAATTAGCTCCCACTGATTACTCATCTGAATTGGATTTGAAATAAACATGCTTGCCATCATCCCCATTATAATAAACAAACACAATCCACGAGCTACAGAAGCATCAACTAAATATTTCCTTACTCAGTCAACAGCCTCAATACTATTAATAATAGCCGTAATCATCAACCTAATATTCTCAGGCCAATGAACCGTAATAGAACTATTTAATCCAACAGCCTCCATACTAATAACCATAGCCCTTGCTATAAAATTAGGAATAGCTCCATTTCACTTCTGAGTCCCAGAAGTAACACAAGGTATCCCCCTATCCTCCGGCCTAATTCTACTCACATGACAAAAACTAGCACCAATATCCGTCCTCTACCAAATTTCCACATCCATCAACCTAGACCTAATCCTAACCCTATCTATCCTGTCAATTACAATTGGAGGCTGAGGAGGACTAAATCAAACCCAACTACGAAAAATTATAGCCTATTCATCAATTGCCCACATAGGCTGAATAACAGCAGTACTACTCTATAACCCTACCATAACACTACTAAACTTAATCATTTACATCATCATAACCTCTACCATATTTGTACTATTCATAGCTAATTCAACTACAACCACCCTATCACTATCACATACATGAAACAAAACACCCATCATAACAGTCCTAGTTCTCACCACCCTCTTATCAATAGGAGGACTCCCCCCACTATCAGGATTTATGCCAAAATGAATAATTATTCAAGAAATAACAAAAAATGACAACATCATCTTACCAACCTTAATAGCAATCACAGCACTACTAAACCTATATTTCTATATACGACTTACATACTCTACAGCACTTACAATGTTTCCCTCTACAAACAACATAAAAATGAAATGACAATTTCCCATTACAAAACAAATAACCCTCCTACCAACAATAATCACACTATCCACTATATTACTACCACTTACACCAATCCTATCTATTCTAGAATAGGAATTTAGGTTACATAGACCAAGAGCCTTCAAAGCCCTAAGCAAGTATAATTTACTTAATTCCTGATAAGGACTGCAAGATTTCATCTTACATCAACTGAACGCAAATCAACCACTTTAATTAAGCTAAGTCCTCACTAGATTGGTGGGCTCTACCCCCACGAAATTTTAGTTAACAGCTAAATACCCTAATACACTGGCTTCAATCTACTTCTCCCGCCGCGAGAAAAAAAAGGCGGGAGAAGCCCCGGCAGAATTGAAGCTGCTTCTTTGAATTTGCAATTCAATATGTTAATTCACCACGAGGCCTGGTAAAAAGAGGAATCAAACCTCTGTCTTTAGATTTACAGTCTAATGCTTACTCAGCCATTTTACCTATGTTCATCAACCGCTGATTATTTTCAACCAACCATAAGGATATTGGTACCCTATACCTCCTATTTGGTGCCTGAGCTGGTATAGTAGGAACCGCTTTAAGCCTACTAATCCGTGCCGAACTAGGTCAACCCGGAACTTTACTCGGAGATGATCAAATTTACAATGTAGTCGTAACCGCACATGCATTCGTAATAATTTTCTTTATAGTGATACCCATTATAATTGGAGGATTTGGTAATTGACTAGTTCCTCTAATAATTGGTGCCCCCGATATAGCATTTCCCCGAATAAACAATATAAGCTTCTGACTCCTCCCTCCCTCTTTTCTATTGCTCCTAGCATCTTCTATAGTTGAAGCAGGAGCAGGAACAGGCTGAACCGTCTACCCTCCCCTAGCAGGTAACCTAGCTCACGCAGGCGCTTCAGTAGATCTAACTATTTTCTCCCTTCACCTAGCAGGTGTCTCCTCAATTTTAGGCGCCATCAACTTTATTACAACAATTATTAATATGAAACCTCCCGCAATATCACAATATCAAACCCCCTTATTTGTATGATCCGTTCTAATTACCGCTGTACTCCTACTCCTTTCACTTCCCGTACTAGCTGCCGGCATTACAATACTTCTAACAGACCGAAACTTAAATACAACTTTCTTTGACCCGGCAGGAGGAGGAGATCCAATCCTATATCAACATCTATTCTGATTCTTCGGACACCCTGAAGTATATATTCTAATCCTACCTGGATTTGGAATAATTTCCCACATCGTCACCTACTACTCAGGAAAAAAAGAACCATTCGGGTATATAGGAATAGTATGAGCCATGATATCTATTGGGTTTTTAGGATTTATTGTATGAGCTCACCATATATTTACAGTCGGAATAGACGTTGATACACGAGCCTACTTCACATCAGCTACTATAATTATTGCTATCCCAACTGGGGTAAAAGTTTTCAGCTGACTGGCTACGCTTCATGGAGGTAACATTAAATGGTCACCTGCTATAATGTGAGCACTAGGCTTTATTTTCCTCTTTACAGTTGGAGGCTTAACTGGAATCGTCCTAGCCAACTCTTCCCTTGACATTGTTCTCCACGATACATATTATGTAGTCGCACACTTCCACTATGTACTATCAATAGGAGCTGTATTTGCCATTATAGGGGGATTCGTACACTGATTCCCACTATTTTCAGGCTACACCCTTAATGATACATGAGCTAAAATTCACTTTGCAATTATATTTGTAGGTGTAAACATAACTTTCTTCCCACAACACTTCTTAGGGTTATCCGGAATGCCACGACGATACTCTGATTACCCCGATGCCTACACAATATGAAACACTATCTCATCTATAGGCTCATTCATCTCACTAACAGCAGTCATATTAATAATTTTCATCATTTGAGAAGCATTTGCATCCAAACGGGAAGTCCTAACCGTAGACCTTACCACAACAAATTTAGAGTGGCTAAATGGATGCCCTCCCCCATATCACACATTTGAAGAACCCACATACGTTAACCTGAAATAAGAAAGGAAGGAATCGAACCCCCTACTATTGGTTTCAAGCCAACACCATAACCACTATGTCTTTCTTAATAAAATAAGATGTTAGTAAAATATTACATAACCTTGTCAAGGTTAAATTACAGGTGAAAACCCCGTACATCTTGTATGGCATATCCCATACAACTAGGGTTTCAAGACGCAACATCACCTATTATAGAAGAGCTACTGCACTTTCACGACCATACTTTAATGATCGTTTTCCTAATTAGCTCCCTAGTGCTTTACGTTATCTCACTTATGCTAACAACAAAATTAACGCACACTAGCACAATAGATGCACAAGAAGTAGAAACAATTTGAACTATTCTACCAGCCATTATCCTGATCCTAATTGCCCTCCCATCTCTACGCATTCTATACATAATAGATGAAATTAATAACCCGTCTCTCACAGTAAAAACTATAGGGCATCAATGATACTGAAGTTATGAATATACAGACTACGAAGACCTAAGCTTCGACTCCTACATAATTCCAACATCAGAGCTAAAGCCAGGAGAACTACGACTACTAGAAGTAGACAACCGAGTTGTTCTACCCATAGAGATAACAATTCGAATATTGATCTCTTCCGAAGACGTGCTTCACTCATGAGCCGTACCTTCCCTAGGACTAAAAACAGATGCAATTCCAGGCCGCCTGAACCAAACAACCCTTATATCAGCCCGACCTGGTCTATATTACGGCCAATGTTCAGAAATTTGCGGATCAAACCACAGCTTTATACCAATTGTTCTCGAACTAGTACCACTAAAATATTTTGAAAAATGATCCGCATCAATATTATAAGATCATCAAGAAGCTAAGCAAGCATTAACCTTTTAAGTTAAAGACTGAGGGCACAATACCCTCCTTGATGACATGCCACAACTAGATACATCAACATGGCTCACAATAATCCTATCAATATTCTTAGTTCTTTTTATTATTTTCCAACTAAAAATTTCAAAACATAACTTCTATCACAACCCAGAATCAACATCTGCAAAAACATTAAAACAAAGCACCCCCTGAGAAACAAAATGAACGAAAATCTATTTACCTCTTTCATTACCCCTATAATTCTAGGCCTCCCCCTCGTTACTCTAATTGTCTTATTCCCTAGCCTACTATTTCCAACATCAAACCGACTAATAAATAACCGCCTTATCTCTCTTCAACAATGAGTACTTCAACTTGTATCAAAACAAATAATAAGCATCCACAACCCCAAAGGACAAACATGAACACTTATACTGATATCCTTAATTCTATTTATTGGGTCAACAAACTTACTAGGCCTACTACCCCACTCTTTTACACCAACTACACAACTATCAATAAACCTAGGTATAGCCATTCCCCTATGAGCAGGAGCTGTAATCACGGGCTTCCGCAACAAAACTAAAGCATCACTTGCCCATTTCTTACCACAAGGAACACCCACCCCTCTAATCCCTATACTAGTAATTATCGAAACTATTAGCCTATTCATTCAACCAGTAGCCCTCGCAGTACGATTAACAGCCAATATTACAGCAGGACACCTATTAATTCACCTAATTGGAGGAGCTACATTGGCACTAATAAATATTAGCACTACAATAGCTCTTATTACATTTATTATTTTAGTTTTACTAACAATTCTTGAATTCGCAGTAGCCATAATCCAAGCCTACGTATTTACTCTTTTAGTCAGCCTATATTTACACGATAACACATAATGACACACCAAACCCACGCCTACCACATAGTAAATCCCAGCCCCTGACCCCTTACAGGAGCACTATCCGCTCTCCTAATAACATCCGGCTTAATCATATGATTCCACTTTAACTCAACAACCTTACTCATACTTGGCCTAACAACAAATATACTTACTATATATCAATGATGACGAGACGTGATCCGGGAAAGCACCTTTCAAGGTCACCATACCCCAAATGTCCAAAAAGGCTTACGCTACGGAATGATCCTTTTTATTATCTCAGAAGTTTTATTCTTTACCGGATTTTTCTGAGCATTTTACCACTCAAGCCTTGCTCCCACACCTGAACTAGGCGGCTGCTGACCTCCAACAGGCATTCACCCACTTAACCCCTTAGAAGTTCCACTACTTAACACCTCCGTCCTTTTAGCTTCAGGAGTCTCTATTACCTGAGCCCATCACAGCCTTATAGAAGGAAATCGCAACCACATACTTCAAGCCCTGTTCATTACCATCGCACTAGGCGTATACTTCACATTACTCCAAGCCTCAGAATACTATGAAGCACCCTTTACCATCTCAGACGGTGTCTACGGCTCAACCTTCTTTGTAGCTACAGGCTTCCACGGCCTCCATGTTATTATTGGATCCACCTTCCTAATCGTATGTTTTTTCCGACAACTAAAATTTCACTTCACCTCCAGCCACCATTTCGGCTTTGAAGCAGCCGCCTGATACTGACATTTCGTAGACGTCGTATGACTTTTCCTCTATGTTTCCATCTATTGATGAGGCTCATATTCTTTTAGTATTAACAAGTACAACTGACTTCCAATCAGTTAGTTTCGGTCCAACCCGAAAAAGAATAATTAACCTGATATTAGCCCTCCTAACCAACCTTACCCTAGCCACACTGCTCGTTACCATCGCATTCTGACTCCCCCAACTAAATGCATACTCAGAGAAAACAAGCCCATACGAATGCGGATTTGACCCTATAGGATCCGCCCGCCTTCCCTTTTCCATGAAATTTTTCCTAGTAGCTATTACATTCCTCCTATTTGACCTAGAAATTGCATTGCTCCTACCACTACCATGAGCCTCACAAACAACAAACTTAAACACAATACTTACTATGGCCCTCCTCCTTATTTTTCTACTGGCCGTGAGCTTAGCCTATGAATGAACCCAGAAAGGACTTGAATGAACTGAATATGGTATTTAGTTTAAATAAAATAAATGATTTCGACTCATTAGATTATGACTTAACTCATAACTACCAAATGTCCCTCGTGTATATAAACATTATAATAGCATTCGCAGTATCTCTCACAGGACTATTAATATACCGATCCCACCTAATATCATCCCTCCTATGCCTAGAAGGAATAATACTATCACTGTTCATTATAGCCACCTTAATAATTCTAAACTCACACTTTACCCTAGCTAGCATAATACCCATTATCTTATTAGTATTCGCAGCCTGTGAAGCAGCACTAGGCTTATCTTTATTAGTTATAGTATCAAATACATACGGGACCGACTACGTACAGAATCTTAACCTCTTACAATGCTAAAATTCATTTTTCCTACAATAATGCTCATACCCCTGACCTGATTATCAAAAAGTAGTATAATTTGAATTAACTCTACATCACATAGCCTAATAATCAGCTTCACAAGCCTACTTCTCATAAATCAATTCAACGACAATAGCCTTAACTTTTCACTAATCTTTTTCTCAGACGCCCTATCTACACCTCTACTAATCCTAACCATATGACTCCTCCCTCTAATACTAATAGCTAGTCAGCACCATCTATCAAAAGAAAACCTGACCCGAAAAAAGCTATTTATTACCATGCTAATTCTACTACAACTATTCCTAATCATGACATTCACCGCCATAGAATTAATCTTCTTTTATATTCTATTTGAAGCAACCCTAGTCCCAACACTCATTATTATTACCCGATGAGGAAATCAAACAGAACGCCTAAATGCCGGCCTCTACTTCCTATTTTATACACTAACAGGATCCCTGCCCCTATTAGTAGCACTAATTTACATTCAAAATACAGCAGGATCCCTAAACTTTCTGATCCTCCAATACTGAGTGCAACCAATATCCAACTCCTGATCTAACGTTTTCATATGACTAGCATGCATAATAGCTTTTATAGTGAAAATACCCCTATACGGTCTTCACCTCTGACTACCCAAAGCACACGTAGAAGCCCCCATTGCAGGATCCATGGTTCTTGCAGCAATCCTGCTAAAACTAGGAGGATACGGAATACTACGGGTTACACTTTTCCTAAACCCAGTAACCGAATTCATAGCATACCCATTCATTATATTATCCCTATGGGGTATAATTATAACTAGCTCAATCTGCCTCCGTCAAACAGACCTAAAATCACTTATTGCATATTCCTCTGTCAGCCACATAGCACTTGTCATCGTAGCTATCCTTATCCAAACACCCTGAAGCTATATAGGGGCTACCGCCTTAATAATCGCCCATGGCCTTACATCCTCCATACTTTTCTGTCTAGCAAACTCTAATTACGAACGAATTCACAGCCGAACAATAATCCTAGCCCGTGGCCTACAAATATTTCTTCCGCTAATAGCAACCTGATGACTCCTAGCAAGCCTAACTAATCTAGCTCTACCTCCAACAATCAATCTAATTGGAGAACTATTTGTAGTCATGTCAACCTTCTCTTGATCTAACATTACAATTGTCCTAATAGGATTAAATATAGTAATTACCGCCCTATACTCTCTCTACATGCTAATTACAACGCAACGAGGCAAATACACTTATCATATCAACAACATCTCACCTTCTTTCACACGAGAAAATGCACTCATGTCCCTGCACATTCTACCCTTACTACTTCTATCTCTAGACCCAAAAATCATCTTAGGCCCCTTATATTGTAAATATAGTTTAAAAAAAACATTAGATTGTGAATCTAACAACAGAAGCTTACCACCTTCTTATTTACCGAAAAAGTATGCAAGAACTGCTAACTCTATGCCTCCGTGTCTAACAACATGGCTTTTTCAAACTTTTAAAGGATAGAAGTTATCCGTTGGCCTTAGGAGCCAAAAAATTGGTGCAACTCCAAATAAAAGTAATAAACATATTTTCCTCTTTCACACTAGCAACCTTACTCTTATTAACCATCCCCATTATAATAACAAGCTCTGATACCTATAAAACCTTCAACTACCCACTCTACGTAAAAACAACTATCTCATGCGCTTTCCTTACTAGCATAATCCCCACTATAATATTTATTCACACAGGACAAGAAATAGTTATCTCAAACTGACACTGACTAACCATTCAAACCCTTAAACTATCACTCAGTTTTAAAATAGACTACTTCTCAATAATATTTGTCCCAGTAGCACTATTTGTCACATGATCTATCATAGAATTCTCCATATGATATATACATTCAGACCCCTACATCAACCAATTCTTTAAATATCTCCTTCTTTTCCTCATTACGATACTCATCCTTGTAACCGCAAATAACCTATTCCAACTATTCATTGGCTGAGAAGGAGTCGGAATCATATCATTTCTACTCATTGGGTGATGATACGGACGAGCAGACGCAAACACAGCAGCCCTACAAGCAATCCTATATAACCGCATTGGTGACATTGGATTTATCCTAGCAATAGCTTGATTCTTAATAAACCTCAATGCCTGAGACCTCCAACAAATTTTTACACTAAACCCAAACAATTCTAACCTACCCCTAATAGGCCTTACACTAGCTGCAACTGGAAAATCCGCACAATTCGGCCTACACCCATGACTACCCTCCGCAATAGAAGGTCCTACCCCTGTATCAGCACTACTTCACTCAAGCACAATAGTAGTAGCAGGTATTTTCCTACTAATCCGTTTCTACCCTCTAACAGAAAACAACAAATTTGCCCAATCCATTATACTGTGCCTAGGGGCCATTACCACCCTATTCACAGCAATATGCGCCCTGACCCAAAATGATATCAAAAAGATCGTTGCTTTTTCTACATCCAGCCAACTAGGCCTCATAATAGTAACAATTGGCATTAACCAACCCTACCTAGCATTTCTTCACATCTGTACCCATGCTTTCTTCAAAGCCATACTATTCATATGTTCCGGCTCCATTATTCACAGTCTAAATGATGAACAAGACATCCGAAAAATAGGAGGCCTGTTCAAAGCCATACCATTCACCACAACAGCCCTAATCGTTGGCAGCCTTGCACTAACAGGAATACCTTTCCTTACTGGATTTTACTCCAAAGACCTAATCATTGAAGCCGCCAATACGTCGTATACCAACGCCTGAGCCCTCTTAATAACATTAATTGCTACCTCCTTTACAGCTATCTACAGCACTCGAATTATCTTTTTTGCACTCCTAGGACAACCCCGATTCCCCGCCCTAATTATTATCAATGAAAACAACCCCTTCCTGATTAACTCAATTAAACGCCTGCTAATCGGAAGCCTTTTCGCAGGATTTATCATTTCCAACAATATCCCCCCAATAACAGTTCCCCAAATAACCATGCCCTATTACCTAAAAACTATAGCCCTAGCAGTCACAATTTTAGGCTTTATACTAGCACTAGAAATTAGCAACACAACCTACAACTTAAAATTCAAGTATCCATCAAACGCTTTCAAATTCTCTAATCTTCTAGGATACTACCCTACAATCATACACCGCCTAACACCCTATATAAACCTAACAATAAGCCAAAAATCAGCAACCTCTATCCTAGACCTAATTTGACTAGAAAACATTTTACCAAAAACTACTTCACTTATCCAAATAAAAATATCAACCGCAATTACAAACCAAAAAGGCCTAATCAAACTGTACTTCCTCTCTTTCCTAATTACAATTCTCGTAAGCACAATTTTACTTAATTTCCACGAGTAATCTCCATAATCACCACAACACCAATTAATAAAGATCAGCCAGTCACAATAACTAACCAAGTACCATAACTGTATAAAGCCGCAATCCCCATAGCCTCCTCACTAAAAAACCCAGAATCCCCTGTATCATAAATAACCCAATCCCCTAGACCATTGAACTTAAATACAATCTCCACCTCTTTATCTTTCAATACATAATAAACTATCAAAAACTCCATTAACAAACCAGTAACAAATGCCCCTAAAACAGTCTTATTAGAAACCCAAATCTCAGGATATTGCTCAGTAGCCATAGCCGTTGTATAACCAAAAACTACCATCATACCCCCCAAATAGATTAAAAAAACCATTAAACCTAAAAAAGATCCACCAAAATTTAATACAATACCACAACCAACCCCACCACTCACAATTAACCCTAACCCCCCATAAATAGGCGAAGGCTTTGAAGAAAACCCCACAAAACCAACCACAAAAATAACACTTAAAATAAATACAATGTATGTTATCATTATTCTCGCATGGAATCTAACCACGACTAATGATATGAAAAACCATCGTTGTCATTCAACTACAAGAACATTAATGATCAACACCCGAAAGACCCACCCACTTATAAAAATTGTAAACAACGCATTCATTGACCTTCCAGCCCCATCAAATATCTCATCGTGATGAAACTTTGGCTCCCTCCTAGGAATCTGCTTAATTCTACAAATCCTTACAGGCCTATTCCTAGCAATACACTACACAGCTGACACAGCAACAGCATTCTCTTCCGTCACCCATATCTGCCGAGACGTCAACTACGGCTGAATCATCCGATATATACATGCAAACGGAGCATCCATATTCTTTATCTGCCTCTTCATACATGTGGGACGAGGCCTCTACTACGGATCATACACATTCCTAGAAACATGAAATATCGGAGTAATTCTTCTATTTGCAACAATAGCTACAGCATTTATAGGATACGTCCTTCCATGAGGACAAATATCTTTTTGAGGAGCAACAGTTATCACAAACCTCCTCTCAGCAATCCCTTACATCGGAACAAACTTAGTAGAATGAATCTGAGGAGGATTCTCAGTAGATAAAGCAACACTTACCCGATTTTTTGCCTTCCACTTCATTCTCCCATTCATCATTGCAGCCCTCGCCATAGTTCACTTATTATTCCTTCACGAAACAGGATCCAACAACCCCACAGGAATTTCATCAGACGCAGACAAAATTCCATTTCACCCCTACTATACCATCAAGGACATTCTAGGAGCACTACTATTAATTCTAGCTCTCATACTCCTAGTTCTATTCTCACCAGACCTACTCGGAGACCCAGACAACTACACACCAGCAAATCCACTCAACACACCCCCACATATCAAACCCGAATGATACTTCTTATTCGCATATGCAATTCTCCGATCAATTCCCAATAAACTAGGAGGAGTCCTAGCCTTAGTCTTATCAATCCTAATCTTAATTCTTATGCCCCTACTACATACATCCAAACAACGAAGCATAATATTTCGACCAATCAGCCAATGCCTATTCTGAATCCTAGTAGCAGACCTGCTAACACTCACATGAATCGGAGGACAACCAGTCGAACACCCATACATCATTATCGGACAACTAGCATCAATCATATACTTTCTACTTATCCTAGTACTGATGCCAGCAGCCAGTACCATTGAAAATAGCCTCCTAAAATGAAGATAAGTCTTCGTAGTACACTAAGTATACTGGTCTTGTAAACCAGAGAAGGAGAACAAACAACCTCCCTAAGACTTCAAGGAAGAAGCCATAGCCCCACTATCAACACCCAAAGCTGAAGTTCTATTTAAACTATTCCCTGAAAGACTATCAATATAACTCCATAAATGCAAAGAACAATATCAGCATTAAATTCACCAAAATTTTCAAAAATCAATACAAGCCTACCACTCTAAAGCCCTATAAAGCATTCATACAATAATCCAAGACCCCTACAGGAAAAAGGAAGAGCATTATATTAATGTATTAAAGACATAATATGTATATAGTACATTAAATGATTGTCCACATACATATAAGCAAGTACATAAATACTTAATGTATATCAGACATAATATGTTTAAAGTACATTCATATAACTTAACCCATGCATACCCAATCAAGGACATTACATTCACTGACAGTACATAGTACATCAGCTGTTTAAACGTACATAGCACATTTAAGTCAAGAAAGTTCTTGTCAACATGCGTATCCTGTCCCCTAGATCACGAGCTTAGTCACCATGCCGCGTGAAACCAGCAACCCGCTTGGCAGGGATCCGTCTTCTTGTCTTGTGCCCATAAATCGTGGGGGTAGCTACAAAATGAACTTTAAGAGACATCTGGTTCTTTCTTCAGGGCCATCTCACCTAAAATCGCCCACTCATTCCCCTTAAATAAGACATCTCGATGGACTAATGACTAATCAGCCCATGCTCACACATAACTGTGCTGTCATACATTTGGTATTTTTTTATTTTGGGGGTTGCTTGGACTCAGCTATGGCCGTCAAAGGCCCCGACCCGGAGCATAAATTGTAGCTGGACTTAACTGCATCTTGAGCATCACCATAATGGTAAGCATGAGCATTACGGTCAATGGGGTGGTGGATGTTATAGTCAATGGAAGCATGGACATAATAGTCAATGGTAACAGGACATAAAACAATATATCCCCCCTTCTTTCTCTTCCCCCTATATATTTACTACCCTTTTTAACCCACTTTCCCCTAGGTACTAAACTAAACTTACCCTATTTCCAACACTCAAACAAGCACTTTACCCAAGGTCAATATATAGGTGCCTGGTCCTCCTTCATGCCCAATA